TATAATAAAAAAGAAATCTATTCAATGAATAGCAGCATAAGATCCATTGAGTTCTCTTCGCACTCCTTTGTGAAAGAGTAGAATGAGAAAGCTAATGAATCTTAAACCCATTGATAAAAAGAAAAAAAGAGGATAAATACTATAGTTAGTGAATAAAAGAGGGTTTGGGGATAGAGGGACTTGAACCCTCACAACTTATAAAGTCGACGGATTTTCCTTTTACTAGAAATTTCATTGTTGTCAGTATTGACATGTAGAATGGGACTCTCTCTTTATCCTCGTCCGATTAATCCACTTTTTAAAAGATCTCGAAAACTATGAATTGAAGGATTTGATTACTCAATATTCGATTGGAATGGGTTCACAATAATTCTAAAAAAATTCAGAATTTTCTATTTCATAATCATTCCTAATTTCATTCTAAAAAAGAATAAAGAACCTATATTATGATATGGGTTCCGTGATTAATCGTTTGCTATGTCAGTATCTATACGTGTGTATTAGATGTATAAAGCCCTTACTTTCTCTAAATTTAGAGAGAGTTCCACTACCAACACAACGTAATCAACTCGATTCGTTAGAACAGCTTCCATTGAGTCTCTGCACCTATCCTTTTCCTTTGGATTCTAGTTCGAGAACCACTTGTTTTCTCAAAACACGGATTTGGCTCAGGATTGCCCTTTTTTAATTCCAGGGTTTCTCTGAATTTGGAAGTTACCACTTAGCAGGTTTCCATACCAAGGCTCAATACAATCAAGTCCGTAGCGTCTACCGATTTCGCCATATCCCCATTTTCCTTTTCTTTGATTGAGACCTGGATTCCTTGTGTAATTTCATCCATCTCTTAGTTTTTTTTGGAATCGTTGAATTCATTACTCGACGTAGTCTAGCAGTTCGTCTCTATTTGACAGACCCTGCTTATTGCAATTCAGAATTGAATTGATTCTATCGTTGATGTATTTGCAATTCAATCCGAATCAATATATCCCAAAGTTTTTCTCCCCCCCCCCCCCCCCCCCGCCTTTCTTTTTTAGAGTATTCAAAATCATACTATAACGCTTGATATTCATTCTTTTTTTTCTAATCAGAATTAGCAATTTCATTTGCTATGATTCTATGTTCTCCTTAGTGAAATATTAATCATTAAATTATTAAGAAATAACAAAAAAAACAAAATATCTCAAAAAATGTCTATAATGATCGAATGAAAATGCCAAGAAATTCGCATTTTCTCTTTATTATATCTTTCATCATATATATTATTCTTTTCTATGTATTAGATTACTCATCCGAGCCATATCAAATTGAAAATATCTGAAATCAAATTCAATATAGAAATTGGAATAGATTCTATTCTATTAGAAAAATCAATTTGTGAATTAGAGAAATAAAAAGAAAGTTCAAAAATTTCTATAATCCTATTTAAGGATATCCTCCAGTTAAGCATATCAAGTTAACTTTATCTTTATGAAGTTCTAGTATTTTTTTCTAAGTAGAACTTCCAATTTCGAACTAGTTAATAGCTAAGATTAATAATTAAGATCTGACATTTTACGGATTTCCTATACTATACATATTTCTATTTGTTACACTATTTCTGTTATGTAAGCCCACTTAGCTCAGAGGTTAGAGCATCGCATTTGTAATGCGAGGGTCATCGGTTCAAATCCGATAGTCGGCTTTTTTCTATATCGATGTTCCATGAACAAGAATCTCTCTTTTTCTCCGAATTAAATGGAGAATCCAGGATCTATTATGTGGTTCTACCTTACAATTTTGCTAGATACAAAACAATAAAATAAATAATATATATACAAAAAATCCAGATGTTGATGAAATTCCATTTTTTGTGGTACTTTAGTAGATTTTACTCTGTTTATCCTTTAGTTTAATTCAGTTTTAATTTTGATGTATTCTGTAATGTAAATACAATGAAATTAATTGTGTAAAATGAAATTTCAATAAAATAAACAAGGAGTCTTCATGTCCCGTTATCGAGGACCTCGTTTAAAAAAAATACGCCGTCTGGGAGCTTTACCAGGACTCACTAGAAAAACACCTAAATCCGGAAGTAATCTGAAAAAGAAATTCCATTCTGGGAAAAAAGAGCAATATCGTATTCGTCTTCAAGAAAAACAGAAATTGCGTTTTCATTATGGTCTGACAGAACGACAATTACTTAGATATGTACATATCGCTGGAAAAGCAAAAAGGTCAACAGGTCAGGTTTTACTACAATTACTTGAAATGCGTTTGGATAATATCCTTTTTCGATTGGGTATGGCTTCAACCATTCCTGGGGCCCGGCAATTAGTTAACCATAGACATATTTTAGTTAATGGTCGTATAGTCGATATACCAAGTTTTCGTTGCAAACCCCGAGATATTATTACTACGAAGGATAACCAAAGATCAAAACGTCTGATTCAAAATTCTATTGCTTCATCCGACCCGGGGAAATTGCCAAAGCATTTGACGATTGACACATTGCAATATAAAGGACTAGTTAAAAAAATCCTAGATAGGAAGTGGGTCGGTCTCAAAATAAATGAGTTGTTAGTTGTAGAATATTACTCTCGTCAGACTTGAACTTAACGAAAAAAGGAAAAGTTCATAGAATTTTCTTCCCCTTCCCCTTTCCCCGAACTAAATCGACCTAAGGCCCTTAATTCGTATTTTCCCATTCAACTAGCATAAATGGATTAACCCTAGGATCTTTTTTTCTTTTTTGTTCTTTCCTCTATGTGTATTTTACATACCACAGTAATTTACTAGAAAAAATTTCTATTAAATAAAGGTATTATTGCTGGAATAAATTGTTATTTGATTTGATACATTGTGATCGTTAACGTTGATCAATTAAGAGAAACGGAAAGAGAGGGATTCGAACCCTCGGTAAACAAAAGTCTACATAGCAGTTCCAATGCTACGCCTTGAACCGCTCGGCCATCTCTCCTACATAATCTTATTATGGAAAATAAACTAAGTGAATAGCGAGTTTTCCTATTCCTGCAGTACAGGTACAACCACAACGGCTCGGGGGGTCCCTGGGTCTATTGGAAAAATTCCTTTTCATCTAAGTGGAAGGATCCAGGATTTTTTTACTAGGAATTCCGCTCCCTCGAAAAGTTTTAGTTTGGGTTTTCCCCAAACCAAAGAAAAAGAGAATGGAAGAATTCTTCTTATTCCATAATAAAATAGAGGAACCCTAGAATTCTGTTTGCATAAGGTACGCTACGCCATACAATCGAAATCTAAAAAAGGGTATGAGACAATTAATGACTTTGAAAACGCGAAATAGCTGATGAGAGAAGTTATTGTTGAGAAATAGAAAAGTGGAATGAAATCCAATCTTAGTCAAATATTTCATATCTCTTCTTGTCCAAACAGAAGGAAAAGGAGATAATTTGAGCTGAGCGGAAAATCCATACCTCTCTTATCCATTTAGAGCATATGGATCGATCGATTTATAAGAATCGAATGTGTTTGTTTTTATGTTATTTTGTGAAGAAATGAAAACAATTCTATATAGAATGGGTTGGGAATTATGCCTAGATCCCGTATAAATGGAAATTTCATTGATAAGACCTCTTCAATTGTAGCCAATATTTTATTGCGAATAATTCCGACAACCTCAGGGGAAAAAAGGGCATTTACTTATTATAGAGATGGTGCGATTTGACTCTTTTTTTTTTGTTTTTTTTTAGCCCTACCTACACCTCAGTCTTACGAGAAAGAGAGGGGGTTCGCATAGAGAGAACAAAATTAGTAAAGGAAACCCACGCTTGGGGAAGGTGAGGTGAACTAACAATTCCTTCTGTCGTGTATCCTCGATTGATGCGGCCTCAGATGCTTCAATTGTAGATTTGAGTATTGAGCGAAAGGTTACACCTACAGGATAGGTTCTGTATTACAGGCCAATCCTACTCTACTAGTACCAATAGGCAGCATAGGGGAGAAAAGCACTACACCTAGAAATAGGAATCAACAAGAGAAAAACTTTGTTAGAAATTAGCCCTTTCCTGATCGGTATCAGGGCTGGGAAGAATGGTTGGGATAACAAACAACCATCAGGTTTGTACTTTGGATACCCCTATAACCATCAAAGATCGTTGAAGTGGCTAATTCCTCTAAATAGGAGGCGTTGAGAACAAAGAAATTCTTGGAGCTATCGTTTTCCTCTAGCATTAATAGAATTCATTGGTGTTAAGAAAAACCTCTTGCGGGAAGGTTGGCTAGAGATTTCTTGGAAAAATACCAGCCCCTTTCGGTTCATAATAAGATGGGACTAATTCTATTTTTATTCTATAGATTATTTCGCTTAGTACTATGTACAGAAGGGAGGAGCCGTATGAGATGAAAACCTCATGTACGGTTTTGGAACGGAGATTTTTTGAATAGAATGAACGACCGTAACGGATGTTGGCTCAATCCGAAGGAAATTATGCGGAAGCTTTGCAGAATTATTATGAAGCTACGCGACTAGAAATTGATCCCTATGATCGAAGTTATATACTCTATAATATAGGCCTTATACACACAAGCAATGGAGAGCATACAAAGGCTTTGGAATATTATTTCCGGGCACTAGAACGAAACCCCTTCTTACCGCAAGCTTTTAATAATATGGCCGTGATCTGTCATTACGTGCGACTATCTCCACTATAGAAAGAAGAAAAAAAAAAGAAAGGATCAAATTTTCTAGTAAATACTAGAAAAAGGGCTTTCTACATAGGGATCGTCAAAACAACGATTTTGCCCTATCAGCTGTAGGAAGGAAGGACACTTCACGAGAATCAAAATAGGAAGAAAGTATGGCCTATACTACTACTCTATGGATAAAGTTCCCAAATTGATAGAGAAAGCACCGTAAAGATCCATTAGTGAGCGACTGGGTCGATACAACTAAAAAAAACTGCTTACTTATCCCATAATATGGGGCAAAATTTAGGAATCTGCTTATGTAATAGAGCCGATCCACTAAGGAATTAAGCAGCGGT